AAAAAATTCTTTATCCGTTAATAATTCGATTTAGATAAAATCATGAACCAAATTCGGTTATTTTAACTTATTCTTAGCCTTAATAACCATATCAACATGAATTTTTTTGTGAGTCATCAATTCCAATTAGAATTGGATAGATGAATTTTTTAAAAGAGCGATTCAAGGAACAAGTGATTCCCCCTCCTTACCAGTTGCTCCTCAGACTGAATCCTCTCATTCTATAAAACGAATCTTATTCGTGGATCTTATCTTGTTAGTCAGATTGATTTTTTAAATTAAAAAATCAATATTTTGTACTTTTCGAATTTCTATATGCATATGCAGTAAACGACTACAATATTCATTTTAATTAATTTTATTTCTTATTTTTTATCTTTATTCTTTCATTTTATTTATTTTTTTCTTTATTCGATTTTCCTTTATTATTCTATTTCTTTTGCCTTCAGATGAATAGAATATGAACTAAAACCCCAGAATATGTCTTTTCACAGGTCAAAGCAAGAAAGACACTTCAAATATTTTATTCTATTTACTTTTTATCTGTCAGAAAATAAAAAGGAGATTTCCTCTTATTTAATTCAATGCAATATTAAATAATAATAGGAAACTTTCCATGAAATTTTTTTTTAGTTATTCTGCATTATATTGTCTTGGTGTAATAAAAATATGGTGTATGCATCGATATGGAAAGACTTGGTCCATGAAACCATTATCTGATAGATATATAAATTTGATTATCTATTTATACATAAAAGATAAATCTTATATACGTATAAAACTATCAATATAAAATGGATCTTTTGGTCTGGAATTAAAAATTAAAGAAAGATATTTTAAATCTTTCTTATATGTCTTATGTTGTCACTTCAAAAAAACTTTTCTGCGGAAGAAGGGAATAGTGATTTATTCCTATTTATTCCTATAGAATAACTAGGGACAAAAACAAGAAAATGGAATCAGAAATATCGACAAATTTTTTCAGAGTCTAATAATAATAAAAAAAATATGAAAATTAAAGAAAAAGCGGATAGCGGATCTACTGTTCCAATTTCATTATATCGAATTTTACTATTCATAATAGTAAATAGAGTTATGATTCAATGGGTTAGGTCCACTTACTTTTTCTTTTGTTGATTTCTAATCTAAACTTTACGGTTAATTTCATTTTCGCAATTTAAGAACCAGCTTATCTCAGTATAATATAATCTCAGTATAATATAATAAACAAATCTTCAACTTTATAACTATAATTCTTATACTAAAATTCATTCTAAAATTATATAATAATATAGAAATTTTAGAATGAATTATTAGAGTTTTTTGTTTATTTTTCTTTTTATTACAAATATCATCTCTATTGTCCTTTCAAATCAAATAAAAATACTACCGCTGGAGTTTTTTTGAAAAAAAGGCCAAAGCCCTTTATCGGATTTGAACCGATGACTTACGCCTTACCATGGCGTTACTCTACCGCTGAGTTAAAAGGGCCCATTTGATCCAATTCAGGAATGAGCCACTATGCGGACAACATATATCTAGGGAACTAGATTAGAAATCAAATCTATGTAAAGTAAATAGATTTATTATTAATTAAATTCAAATTAATAAGTATATATATATTATTAATATAGTCGGCGATAGAGATATGCCCATCCCCCTTACTTACCAATGAGGTAATCAATGAATGAAAGCGGAAGAAGTGGGGTTTAACCCTCCTTTACGGCTTGCTGGGAAATCAATCATTCCATTCCTTGAAAGGAAAGAATCTTTCGTATTATTTCTATTCTTCTATTCTATTTCTTCGATTTCTATTATTTTATCTATTTTATTATTTTTTTTTTTATTATATTTTATTATATTTATATATTATTTTAAATATTTATATTATTTAAAATATTTAAATTATATTATTTAAAATATTTTAAAATCTTTTTTAAATTAAAATTTAAATTAAAATAAAAACAAAATAATTAATAAAAAAAAAAAAAAAAAGAATAAAAATTCCAATTGATATTAGAATGAATAATTCATGGATATAAATGACGAATCAAAAATAATCATGAAAGACGGAAAGATCTTTCAAATCTAATTAGACTATTTCGTTATATTGACAATTTCAAAAAACTGTTCATACTATGAGCATAATATGCTGACGGTCGGGCAACTGTGCCCCCATCGTCTAGTGGTTCAGGACATCTCTCTTTCAAGGAGGCAGCGGGGATTCGACTTCCCCTGGGGGTAGGGTATTACGAAAGGAAGTTGATCATGGATTTTTAATATAAAATATATTAAGTTAATATAAATAAAATATATTCAAATATATTAAGTTAATATAATAAGTCTGGAGTTGATTCTTCCTGGGTCGATGCCCGAGCGGTTAATGGGGACGGACTGTAAATTCGTTGGCAATATGTCTACGCTGGTTCAAATCCAGCTCGGCCCAATAATTCACTGATCCACCACGAAATGGTATAACCCCTTTGTTCTCTTGAAATGCTTGATACGTACAAAAGCGGACAAAAGTCAAAATTTCTGATATATTTTTACCTGTTATTTATTATTTATTTGATTTGCTCTATTTTTTTTTTCCACAAATTCGGATCTTGCTCTTGATCCAGATTCATATCAGGATTTGTAAGTATAAAGTCTAAGAAAAAGAGAAATGGAAAGAAAAAAAGACTCTTTTTTCATTGAAAGATTGATTATCAATCGATTTGGGTTTGACATAATGAAAAAATGAGTAGTAATCCGTGTCGTTATCGCTAAAGTTTATATCCATGTGTTTAGCAATAGAAAACTCACGTCTCTGTTACAACGTGGCAATTCCAATCTAAAATCTAACTAGAAAGGGTTTGAATGAAATCATAAGAATATGTATGCTCTATACTTTATTTCATTTCTCTGGGATTGTAGTTCAATTGGTCAGAGCACCGCCCTGTCAAGGCGGAAGCTGCGGGTTCGAGCCCCGTCAGTCCCGACAGATCAAAATTCAATAATTTACTAAAATATATATATATCAAATTCTCTCTCCATTTTCTGTCAAACGAGGACAAATAGTATAATTTCATTTCAAAAGGGAACCTTATTTCCATTTCTTTCTTTTTCTTTTTTCTTATTTTTTATTATTTCTATTCTTATTTCTATTTCTTTTTTCTATTTATTTTCATATTTATTTTCGTTTTTCAGTTCTCATCAAAGCAAATAGAAATATGGGAATTTTCAGTTCTTCAACTAGTACCGATTGATAAAGACATATATGGATTAGTGCAATCATAGATAACATTATATTCAGGATTCCAAGAGATACCATACTGAGTTTGACTTTTTTGATTTCTACCGATTCGTGTAATGAAATCGAATCGAGTACCATATCTTTCGTGGCAGTCCATACACAAATCGAATTTGTATTTATACGATACAAATAAAATGGAATTTGGTAGAATATTCGATCTTTTTTATATTGTACTTGCCCTTGTCTTTATCACACTTTTTTTTTGTTTTACTTACAATAAGATTTACTTACAATAAGATTAGATCATTAACAAAGAGTTTAGAACTTAATTCCCCTTTTTCCATTTTGCTTCTATTGTTTCTTTGTTTGGGTTTGTTTATAACGAGTCTAAGTCTCAAAATAAAAAAACACGGTTAGATGAGACTTCGACAAATGGATTGTACTAAGGAAGGCGAGAATTTTATAGAAAAAAAAGAATGGAAAAGAATGAAAAATAAAGTAAAAAAGAAAATTCTCGATTATACCAGGAATCCATTTTTGGATTCGTTATGGATAAACGATCTTTCTATGTTATACTATTCAATTCTCAACGATAAATCGATTTGATAGCTCCGATATTGTTATTCATGATATTGATTCGATTCGATATCATCGAGATGGAATTCATATCATTGAATTTAGAGGCGAAAGATTTATCATCTCTATGGGATTAAATCCCGAGTTATTGCAAAGTAAAGAAAAACGAAAGAGTGAGACTATGGAAGTAAATATTCTCGCATTTATTGCTACTGCGCTGTTCATTCTTGTTCCTACTGCCTTTTTACTTATAATATACGTAAAAACTGTCAGTCAAAGTGATTAATTTGAATGAAACTTGACTTCTTAGTTCTTATTAATATCATCTTAGTTCTTATTAATATCGGCGATTAGAAAATGAAAAGGATTCCAATTTCGCCGTTTTAGATGAAATGAGCGGACTAGAATCAGCAGTATTCTATAAGATCAGATAGTATGGTAGAAAGAAAAGTTTTCTTTCTACCATACTATCTATTTTTGTTATTCTAGTGTATACAGTTGTACTATATACAAATATATACTTAAATAAAAATATACTTAATGTAGATCAACCTAGAATATCATCTTTCTATCCATATTCATATATCTAGAAATCAATTATCTCTATGTAATGTACATAAAGCCCCAATTCTATTTCTTTTTTCTTCATTTGTGTTGATTCCAATTAATCTGAAATAGTCGAAAAGCAACTCTTACTCTTACAATTCGAATTCCTAGATTTCTAATTATTTTCAATAGAAATTACGGAATCGCATTTAACGAAAGAATAAAATAAATGAAAAGGAAAAAAAAAGAGTCTGGGCATATAAACATATAAATAAAAGAACATATATATTAAAAAAAGAAAATCAAGAAATCTTTTTTTACCATTTTGAATTTTTTACCATTTTGAAGAAGAAGGCAGAAGTAATTGATTGAGCAGTTAACAGATCATCCAAGGAAAAGAATTCTATAAAAACCTTTTCCGGTGTTGAGGAAAAAGATTAGTAAAGTAAACCTCACAGATTTTTGAATCTTTTAAAGATTTGAATCATGATATGAAATGAGTCAAGTCAATAAAATATAGCATAAATCCAATTTCTAAAATTTTCTAAAATAAAATTTTAAATAATAAAACAAATACTAAACTAAGCACTAAGTGCGCAATATGTGACTTGTCGAAGAAGATAAGATATCTTAGATTAAAAGGGTATTATTCATATATTATTAATATATTATTCATAGAATACATTACTCCACCCGAATATAATCGAATATAATGAAGATCCTTTTAATTCAATTGAATTTGAATTCAATTTCAATAGTTAAATTAAAAAAGTCTTTGCAGAACGATCTCTAAAAGAATAAAAGAATCGGTACAGTTTGATTTCTGAACTCAATTAATAGTATCCTTAGAGTCCACTTCTTCCCCATACTACTAGTGAAAGAGAAAATGTAAAGACTACCATTAAAGCAGCCCAAGCGAGACTTACTATATCCATGTGAATTATGTCTCCTATCTATATGAATATGAAATAAATTTTCCATTATTCTTCACTAATACTAATAATAATAGAATCGCCGGCACAGAGTCAAAAAAGGGATTTTGCCCAATACCATTGATGAAAGAATTCAAGAAATAGAATTAATTAGAAGAAATTCTTCTATATTGCAAGAAATTCTTATAGGATTGCTAGTAGAATTAGAAAAGATTAAACACAAGGACAAAGAAAAACAAAATAAGGGCAAAACCCTGGGAAGTTGGAAGTGTTAATAAAATCTTACTAAGATAGAAGATTAATAAGACTAAGATATAAGATTAATAAGACCTAGTCTTTATTTTGTTGTTCTTCATTAAGTAAAAAATCGAAAAGTCTAGAATCAAAATGGATCGTTATCTATTACATACTCCTATTTCGTTTTTTTTTACATAGCCCTTTCTATTTGATCTAATCCTTAACGTTTCTCGATTTTCTCTGGAAAACAATTTGAAGACAACCTACTCCATTCTTGACTAGGAATTACCTAAACCAAAAAGAAATTCTTTCTTTTTGTACGTTATATAAAAATAGAAAAGTCAAAATGTATGTAAAAAAATAGAATAGATATGTATAAGTAAAATCCAATTATCTATTCAATCGATATTAGATTGATTAAATTCCTAAGTACTCAAGAATTTTTATGAATTTGTATACAAAGTATCTTCCGCGCTTTCCACAACTACTAATTCGATTTTCTATCCCGCCATTCAATCAAGAAACAGTCCCTATACATTAGTAGTAAGTATTGGGCGGCCTATTATATCAAGATTTACGGATTTCCTTTCATTACTATAAACTTTCCTTGACTCCTAAAGAATTTACAGTACTCTAGAAAACAGAACCCTCAGATGTTTAGAATCAAGGGAGTATCAAGAGTCCTTTTCCTCCGACTTCTTCTGTTGTGGACAAATTTGACAAATTATATCAACAAAACAGAAGATAATAGAATAGGTATTTTGCGTCTTTTGTTAATCAGGCGACACCCGGATTTGAACCGGGGAAAAAGGATTTGCAGTCCCCCGCCTTACCGCTCGGCCATGTCGCCAAAGTGCTAAAAAAAAGAGACGAAAATATTCCCTTTCCCTTTTTACTTGCATCTTGAAACATCTTTCAATCCCATTTTTTTAATCTTAATCCCTTTAAATGAATTTAAATGAAAAATGAATTTAAATGAAAAATGAATTTAAATGAAAAATGAATTTAAATGAAAAATGAATTTAAATGAAATATAAATAAAAGAAATCCTTCCTTGTTTTTGATTTGGATTGGATCTATCTTTTCGATTAATTTTTATAGTATCTTAAAACATATACTATCTAAACTTAAACCATAAAATATGGAAATGCCTTCCCCAAAATAAAAAACCAAATGTCAATTTTCATTCACAAAAGGAGACAAATTGGAACCATTAACTATTGAATGTGAATTCATAAACAATTCTTGGATTTGAATCTCCAATTGTATTTCTCTAATGCTAGGGATAGCAGAAAATTGAAATTGATATGTAAGTAAGGAATCAGTATTGATTTTTTTCAATAAAAAAAATCCTTCTCCATTTCAATTATAACAACAATTAGGAATATATGTAAACCCCAGACTGTAAATTCTTACACAGATAACTAATCGAATATCTGATCTGTCCATAATTCTGAGAGAAAATAGAACTTTTGATAGGGCATGACATGTGATGTCCAGAATAGATAGAACTGCAATATAAAAAGAGAGACACATATAGATAGCTATATATATCCGTATAGGGTTAAAAAAGGCCTTCTTTATCTTATGTTCTTATTATGCGCTTAAATCGTATTATGTGAACTCTACTACCAAAAATAGATAAAAATCTATCTCTTCTATGCAAACTATTTTGCTTTGAGCTTAACAATTCAAGTCACAAAAAAAACTACATGCTAAAAAAATCAACTTTCTATTGATTATATTGATTGTTTCTGATGATTAGGTCTTTACTTTAGCTCATCGAACAGATCAAATCCCGAATCTAGTTATTTTACCGGTATCTGTTATCCAATCGTATTGGAATATTAATATCATAATAATAGTCGAAATGGAATCACTTTTTGGTTTGCTATTCTATACGAAACTCCATAAGTCTAACTCAGTTAAGTAAAATTGCTCAATTTCGAATTTCGTTCCAATTTGATCTGTTGC